AACTTCCCTATCTCGGTCCTCGCTCTCAACGCAAACGGCAGCGGTCTGAACCGGGGATTGCAAGCAGTAGCGGTTCTACCTCTAATCCCGCGGGTTCAGACGACGACCAAGGCAAGGAATGCCGAAAGCGCCGAAGGTGAGTAAGCACACGACGTAGCATCATCATTCATCATTCTACTAGCAACTAGTAAAGAGAAGGCACTCAGTCTGATCTTTAGAACATAGGCCCGTAAATCAACTGTTCGAACAAACTTCCTTCCCGGGCATGCCTACCCTTGCTTTGTTCATTCATCATGGCACTAGCACGAGAGACTCAGAAAAAATAACCTTTGCTACCCCTCTTTATGCAAGAAAATAAATCGTACTGACTACTGGGTTAGGGACCCCAAACCACTGATTTGTATAGGGGAGAATGGCCTTATCAGATATGTGGGTTGGAGCGGAAAGCCCGAAAGAAGTCTTGGATCCCCTTTACCTGGCCATCAAAAGCCTGAGAGCAGCGGTACAAGAGCTAGGCTTCTTCCTAGCTCGTTAGCTCTTTTCTCTTTACTAATAGCCGTAGGGTGAGCCAAAAGAACTAGACTTAGCTGCTGAAAGAGCCCTTTCTCGATAAGCAGGAGAATGTTTCATAAATAGATCAAGGGTAGGCGAATGAATGAATTGATCTTAGTCTTGTTCTAGTTCCTTCTCCATGGACTATGTGATAAGAGAATCGCTAAGTAGATAAGGAGACAAGTATCCAAGTCCAATGATTCTATTTGTATGAGACAGTAGCGGTTTGAGATGCATGCAGTGAACAGAGCAAGCATCTCGGTATGACAGGTACTGAAGACTGAAGCAGGGAATCTCACTAAGCAGGGGTAGCCACTCCAGGGATGGTGTACGGGAATCCATGTTCGAAAGAGATTCGTTCTATTTGTCTGATTCTCTTCTTACTCTTATTGCTGGTAAGGAAGCAAGGGTTGGAATGCAATTCTCGATTGAGTGAGAAGGACACTGTTTAAAGTCAATCAGTTGCTGCTCTCTCCTGAGAGGAAGCGGCCGAAAACCAATCAAAGAACTTGACTTCTGGTTCGAGAATCAAGAAGAAAAGGAGCTACTACACATGGCGAGGAGCATTCCTTACCACAATACAAGGCGGTTAGCGGTACCAAAGGAAGAAGGCAAAGGTGATCCTTACAACAGGGGCTCCTACTACTCCGGATACCAAGGATAATCCTTATACTACCAATGTCACATTGACAAAAGGGGTTTGCCTAGTTATGGTTGAGGTGATCATCGGGCACTGGGACAATAACGGGGGACTTAACCTGGCTTAAATCGATTAGTCGGACAGTCTTGCGCTTTGAAATCGTAAGTTTGGAGGGACTCATGAACTATCCCACAGTGAGGGTATTTTGACAGGCCTTCCACTTCTGTATTGTATTAAAGGGCTTACGGGCAGCATTACCGGGCCTCCTCGCTTTATGGGACCCAATCCCTACCCCGGATATGGCGTCTTGGGGGACCTATTACAAGAAAGGAAGATCGGCAAAGTGGATCGCGAAAGGAAAGTTCCTACTTCGCACAAGCAGCATGACGAAGCAAAAATACTCGGGACTGGTTCTTATTCACCAGTTCCTACTTCTTCACGGGGTTAACTATCATAGCAAGTAACCAGGTTCTACTTACACCGGTCTACTTACGCGCACAAAGACAAGACGTGCAGGTCGTCCTTTTACTCGCGGGGCAGTGTCCGGTAGCAAGTCTCTCCTGCCAAAGTAGGATTCATATTAAGCTACACCGGGGACTGTTCAATAATCCCCATTGCCCAGGTCTAAGATGGGTTACCGATCAGAGCGAGTACAAGTGCGATCCTTACACAAGGGGGATTCCTACCGTAAAGCCACGCGGTTGAGTTCGTCGGCTTACTCTCTTTTCCTGGTCAGGTAAAGGTCTAAGCTAAGGTTTCTACTCTTACAGTCTACTTCCGCTTATAACTGCAAGCCAGTTAGTTGGATCCAAGCCCGGGGGTTAGTCTGCTTGCTAGCTTTTCATCTTCCTTTAATTTAAAGGTAGCAAGTTTCTGCTCCCCAAGGCGCCTTCTCCTTGCTCATTCAAGCCGGTAAACAAATCCCAGCCGGGCTGATCTGTCAAGTGAGTTTTCTGCTCCCTCTTTCGAGTCTGCTTCTCCAAGTCTCTCCCTCCGCGCCTCTGGGTGACTCCCTTCGGTAAGTGTGGGTCTGGTTTGAGTCTTCAATTTGTGGTTTTTTGGGGTATCTCTCCTTATAATCCTGGGCCAAGTAGCCACCCCAGCTGGTTCTTCGTCCGCATCGCCCCAATCCGAACAGGTATAGGCGCTAGAGCTGCTGTTCTTTCTGATTCTTCCTATTGCTGTGCTCCCGGGGCTAAGTGGTTACACCCTGAGTTCTATCTAAGGAGCCAAGGCAAAGTGTAAAGATCAAATCGCATAGGGGTTCCCCTCATGCTAGTAGCGGGTCAGCCTCAGACTATGGTTACAGAAAAAGAGCTGTTGATACGTCTCGTCTCCTAGGCCTCAGTGGCCTAAGTGAAAAGACAGAACCTCGAACCAAACCTGTGTTGTCCTTCTAGTTCCTCGAGCGGACGTTCTTGCTATTTCCGGGCAGCTAGTATACTCTTCTTCAAGGGGACCTCCTTATAGGCGGAGAAGGCATGTAAAAAGAACCTCGATGGGAGATAGTTCGTCAGGCCCTCAAAACTAAAGATTCGCAATCAAATGGCCGGAGAAGCAACTTAAGACAGGTTACGTACACCAGGGAGTTGAATATGCACCCAGCAGAAAAGCAATCAAATAGAAAGAAAGGGAGTGAAAGCGAGGAAAGCAAGAAGAGGAAGGCTCCCTCACACAAAGAGAGATTTCACTTCGTACTTGGGGAACCAGAAACGGATTGAAGGCTTACAGAGGTAGAACCTTGACAAAAGGAGAACTTGCACTTCGTCCTTTCAACGGCTTACAGTCGGAAGTAGAATGCTCCTCGACTCTCGCAGGAGAGAATTTAGACTTGATAGCAGCGGGAAAACAGGCGAGAACCCGCAAATGCAGATTAGGAAACAGGAACGGGGAGGGGAGAAGCGGAATGCTCACTTGTTGGGGAGCGACTTGACTCTTTCCCTCGCGGAAGACGGGCTTGGATCGAAAGAAATGGCTGCCATTTGGGAGCAGAAGGAGACTCGAATCCGGGAGGAGAAACTTTCATTCTTGCTTAGTCTTCCGAGTGCGCGGATGTTCTTCCCGAGCAAATGTTCTTCTGTGAATGAATTTCTCCCTTTTGGGCTCACGAATGAGATTCCTCTCTTAGTTTTAGTTCCTGCTTCTAAGTATCTAAGGTGAGTTGAATCTCTGTTTTTCTATGCATTCCTCTGTCTTTCTCTCATCGCCTATGTTTAAATAAAAGCTAAGCCCGGCAGGAGTTCTAGTAGTCGTCGTATTCCCTCGTAAAGCCGTAAAGCCAAGGCAAGGACTATGACTGAGGAAAGCAGCTATATCTGCGTCTGCTGTTATTGCGAGGGGAAAGTCTCAAGTCAAAGGTAACCGAGGAGTGCTAGTAGAGTGACCCGCTAGAGTTGGCGCTAAGGGCAGTTCTGGGAGTTCGTTCCTGCATCTGGGAGATCTTCTAAGTAAGCCGCTAAGGCGAGTGATGCCCAAGGCAATATGCTCTGAGAATTGTCGAAAAGGCTTGTTCCGCGAGACCCCTTCAATCTCTGATAAGGCCATTCATTCTTTCCTATCTAATCTCTGGTTTTCCCTCCCTCCCCCTCCTCTGATTGAAAAGGAAAAGTGCTTCTCCTCGCTTTGATGTCAGGTCAGCTAGTGCTATGTTTAAACGACTATCTAGAAGTAGAAGTCTGAAATCATTCGTCAACCCTCGTAACTCCAAGTCAAGTAGCTAAGGAAGCGTCTTTCTTCCGTCACGGTAAACGGTTCTAGGACTTCTACTTCCTAGAAAGCATATCATAGATAAATTTCTTTAACGCCTTTGAAGTCAAGCTTATTGTCAGGCTCAAGCTCTGTCTGATCTTCCAAAAACATGGTTCATAGAGAATGAACATAGACATTTTTTTTTAAATAGAAAGTGGTACCCTCATCTTCTTTGAAAAGACTACCTCAAGCCCTCAGTGGAATGATTTAGCTATGTTGATCCTTCAGAGAAGGAAGTTTATTACTCTTTCAAACGGTCCGGGTCCCCACAAATTTTCGATAAAAGGGGAGGGATCCTCATAGTTAGCTGGGGAGAATCATTTCGCAGGAAAGGGCAGTGGAGGGTTTTGGGTCGCTGGGGAGGAACCGAAATCCTGAAGTAGGGTAGGGAGGATTAGGAAGGAATAGGGGCCTCGGTAAGGGAACTGTTCTTTTTTTAGGTCCCACTAGCGGTCTGGAGCTTAAAACAGATCAACAAGAAAGGCGAGTCAAAGAAGAACGCCTTCTTACTTATTATGACTGAAACTGGTACAAGGGGATAGACGTCGTTGGGTTGGTAAGGCTTCAACAACTTCCGGTGCCCCACCCTGCCACAATGAAAGCAAAAAGTATGAATGTGTTCATATTCAACAACATAATTATACTTACCAATTGCCACTTGAGGGATCAATGGCTTTTTGAGGTCCATCTCGATACAGACACGGGCATATTTACCCCTTGCTGCCATGGCTGTGTTTATATCAATCTTCAGGGGTTTGCCTATGGCTTTTGCAATATGGTATAGCACCTTCTCATTATAATATGAAATAGGTAACTGGGGAAATCGGACCCAGATTGCAGTGCTATCCTCCTCCGCTTCCGCCGGTTTGAAATCGTGTTGCCACTTACGAACTGTAACGTAGTGATCAAGGATAATCCATGGACCTCCCATATAGAATTATAGTGTCCTCCATCATGTCGAATTTGACAATGAAGAACCCGTCTCCAATGTCCAGCGCTTCCATATCACCTTGTAGTCCCCATTTTTGACCTTGCTTAGAAAATAGTTATACCCAATAGTTATTCCCAACAGTCTCACTATTAGGCACTTCTTCCATGGTCTCCTAATCTTCTGAAGAAGATTCATAGGAAGTTTAATACGGGGGACGCCATTATCAACCTCCTCATAAGTTTCAATATCTTCCACAACCTCTTCATCGCTATAGAGCTCATCATCAATAGATAAGCTTTCCACCTCCTCATCAAAGTTTTTTTCATTAGAATTCTCGTTAAATCTGGATTGGAGAAGTGAATTTAAAAAAGATTTCCCCTTATCCTCTTCTTCCAATTCTTAACAGGCTTTCTACTAAATCAAAAATAGACTACTCGCTACGAACAACTTAAGGCATTGAAGTAACTTAGACTTAGAATAGATAGGGGGCGGCAGACGGGGTCCAGAGACTTTTCCGACCAAGTAGGCAAGCAGGAAAAGCCGATCTCTGGCAGGAGAGAAAGGAGCTTTTAAGCAGGGAAAGCCCATAAGGCTGGAAAGCCCTTACTTCCTTCCTTCAAAGCCTAGAGCACCGTGCAGTCTCAAGCCGAATACGCGCCAGCACAACTTCAGGCAAGGAATTTAACCCTCTTTCTTGTTACTTAGGCTGCCCTAAAGCCTAGTGAAGGAGTCCTGAAGTGAGCTTCGCCTTTGAACTGAACTCCTCTACTGCGCCCCCTCTTCTCTGGGCCCTTAGGGTAGTTTGAAGGACGAATGCTGGAGGGCAGCTGTTTAGAGCGCTCGCTCCGTACGGTACTTTTTCTGTTTATGTCTGTATTTGTTCCGTAGTTGGATCAGCCGTTTTCCTTAGTATGTCGAGGGTGGATTAATGAATGACTGCTTTAGCTCTATCGACAGAGGCCCCCGCCTAAAGTTCTGACCCTTGCTTCAAGCTCTGCTCTGGGAGAATGGCCCCACCCGATGTGATCGACGTCACATCTCGACCTGTTCGTGCTGCGGAGCGAACACCTACTTTGAGGAGAAAGAAATCCTTTCCTAAAGTGAATTCAAGCCGGTACATCATAAATAAGAAGAGAAGCTTCCGTTTCTTGCTTATCTATAGAATATCGCATTGTTACTGGCCTTTCAAAAAATCCTTTCCCCATCTAGAGCTGGTCTTGCCTCTCGTAAGGGTAAGGGTGTTGATATCCTCGATTCGACGAATCTTGTCTTTCGTCTTTCGCGTGTTGAAACTCAGTTTCCTGGTGTGAAAAGTGAGCCTGAACTGACTTGGAAGTCCGATGAGTTTGCGCGACGGTTAAGGTTTACCTTGCCTCGAGAGCTGGGGAACGTGGTTGGTGCCCCGTCCTGGTCCGATTGTTCAGCAGAGCGATCAAAAGCGCGCGCGTTGAGCTTCAGTGGAAAAGGTTGTATTAAAGTATAGAAAAAGATTAAGATTATCATTTCTCTTCTGTCGAATGATAGATACCACAAAGAAGAATGCCCGGCGATAGCATAGGTGCTCTTGCTCCCCTCAGTAGCTCCGATTGAGTCCGTTCGACTTTCAGCTTGGCTAGGGCGCTGGAAAAGAAGTCATTAAAGCGAGCTACCGTGTCTTTATCCGAACCACTACGTACTCCAACAAGGAAGCCATCCCCGTATCTACTAAAGAAAGATGGAATTGTTTTGCACCCGGATCAAAAGATGGATGCCTGTAAGTATAAATTTCCTACTTAGGAAGAGCCCTTCTCAAAGACAGGCGAGCCGAACCTTCATTAGCTGACTTGGGAATGGAAGAACTTGGGCACAGACAACTATCCGCTATTTGGAGGGAAGAGAGTAGGTTCCTACTCTCTTCCTCTTCTTATTCTCTTGGTATTGACCCTGAAAGGGAGTTTGTGAGGCGACACAAGTATGGTATACAACAAGTTCTCGTGTAACCTACATAACATATAGTGGTTTCTCTTTCCTTTCTCCTGGAGAAAGGGCTTTTAGCTATGCTTTTGATGCCATTGCCCTGGTCAAAACTTTCGATATAAGCATCGTAAACGGGCATCCAATCGATTCCACTCATAAACAGATAGATCAGTGAGTTGAGGAATGTATGCTTGCTTTCTTTTTTCAAATGGTTACCTCTTTATCTTCTGAGAGTACCACTATTTAATGTCGTATATTATATAAAGTAGTGAGGGGTAGTTGACTTCGTCATGTATTCCTCCAGAATTAGGTAATATGAAGCGAGTAGAGAAGTAGGAAGGCAGTCCTTTGTGAGGGTGCCTGCCGCGGGTTATTTGGTCTGTATAGCTGCATCGAGTTGGCTCTGAGTACTAGGTTTTATAGCAGCATTGGTTTTACTCATCGTGAGTAGTTTTTTTTTCCAGCCTCTTCTTACTACCATATGTCTTGAAATTCTCTTCGAGGTTCCGAAAATACCGTTCTAAAGCAGGGTCCGTAGGAACGTGACTTGGAAGAAATTCATAGTCCAAAGTCTCCGAAGAGGGATAAGAGGAGGTTTCAGCATTTTCGGAGAGTCCAGAAGGTTCAGTGCTCGGAGATGACAAGGAAGGGTTCTCAGTGTTGAGGGCGGGAG